TTTGATTGAGTATTTCCTAAGAATTGACTTAGTGAAATCTCATACTTCTTATATCAGAAAAAGGAATGACTCATCTGGTTTAGGATGTATCTCAGATAATGAATCGGATCGGATCAATATCAATCCATTTTTATCTATTCATTCGAAGGCAAAAATTCAACAATCACGTAGCCAAAATCAAGGAACTATTCGTATGTTGTTGAATAGAAATAAGGAATGCCGATCTTTGATGATTTTGTCATCATCTAATTGTTTTCAAATGAGACCATTCAACAACGTAAAATATCACAATGGGATAGGGATAAGAAAAGGAATTAAGAAATTTAAAAAAGATTCTAGGATTCCAATTAAGAATTCGTTAGGCCCTTTAGGAATAGCCCTTCAAATTGCAAATCTTTATTCATTTTACCGTTCAATAACTCATAATCAGATCTCAATGAATAAAGATTTGCAACTTGACAAATTCAAGGAAACTTTTCAAGTAATTAAATATTATTTAATGGACGAAAATGAGAAGATTTTGAAACCCGATCTATACAGTAACATCGTTTTAAATCCATTCCATTTGAATTGGTATTTTCTCCATCATAATTATTGTGAAAAAACGTTTACAATAATTAGTCTTGGACAATTTATTTGTGAAAATATATGCATAGCTCAAACGAAAAATGGACCACACCTAAAACTAAAATCGGGTCAAGTTCTAACTGTTCAAACGGATTCTGTAATAATAAGATCGGCTAACCCTTATTTGGCAACTCCAGGAGCAACCATTCATGGCCATTATGGAGAAATCCTTTATGAAGGAGATATCTTCGTTACATTTATATATGAAAAATCGAGATCAGGTGATATAACACAAGGTCTTCCAAAAGTGGAACAGATATTAGAAATACGTTCGATTGATTCAATATCGATGAATCTAGAAAAAAGAATTGATGCTTGGAACGAGTGTATAACAAGAATTCTCGGCATTCCTTGGGGATTCTTGATTGGTACTGAGCTAACTATCGCGCAAAGTCGTATTTCTTTGGTTAATAAAATCCAAAAGGTTTATCGATCCCAGGGAGTACACATCCATAATAGACATATAGAGATTATTGTGCGTCAAATAACATCCAAAGTCTTGGTTTCAGAAGATGGAATGTCTAATGTCTTTTTACCTGGCGAACTAATTGGATTGTTGCGAGCCGAACGAACGGGGCGTGCCTTGGAAGAAGCGATTTGTTACCGAGCTTTATTATTGGGAATAACAAAAACATCTCTGAATACTCAAAGTTTCATATCCGAAGCGAGTTTTCAAGAAACTGCTAGAGTTTTAGCAAAAGCCGCTCTTCGGGGGCGTATCGATTGGTTGAAAGGTCTTAAAGAGAATGTTGTTTTAGGGGGAATGATACCCGTCGGTACCGGATTCAAAAGAATAATGCACCGTTCGCGGTCAAGGCAACATAACAAGATTACCTTGGAAAAAAAAAAGAATTTGTTCGAAGTAGAAATTAGAAATCTTTTGTTCCATCACAAAAAAATTCTTTGATTTTTTTCATTTCAAAGAATTTATGTGATACATTAGAAATCTAGGATTTAATGCTTCCTAAAAGCAGATTAGATTCATCCCTTTAAATTCATTTGATTTGGTAATAAAGTAAGTATAACAAAGAAGTATAAGAAATAATAAAATCATAATAAATAGAAAAAAATGAATGGCCTGATTATGTATTAATGGCCAATCTTCAATAAAAGAGAAGGTTCCCTCGGAACAATTATTTATTTCTATTTCAGGATACCTGGTTTCTTTTTTTTTCAATCTTTTTTTTTTTTAAAAAGTGTGGGGATAAATGACAAAAAGATATTGGAACATAACTTTTGAAGAGATGATGGAAGCAGGAGTTCATTTTGGCCATGATACTAGGAAATGGAATCCTCGAATGGCACCTTATATATCCGCAAAGCGTAAAGGTATTCATATTACAAATCTTACTCGAACTGCTCGTTTTTTATCAGAAGCTTGTGATTTGGTTTTTGATGCAGCAAGCAGAGGAAAACAATTCTTAATTGTTGGTACCAAAAAAAAAGCAGCCGATTCAGTAACACGGGCTGCAATAAGAGCTCGATGTCATTATGTTAATAAAAAATGGCTCGGTGGTATGTTAACGAATTGGTATACTACCGAAACGAGACTTCGTAAGTTCAGGGACTTGAGAACGGAGCAAAAGACGGGGAAACTCAACCGTCTTCCAAAAAGAGATGCCGCTATGTTGAAGAGACAATTATCTCATTTGGAAACATATCTGGGCGGCATAAAATATATGACGGGGTTACCCGATATTGTAATAATCGTTGATCAGCAAGAAGAATATACGGCTCTTCGAGAATGTATCACTTTGGGAATTCCAACGATTTGTTTAATCGATACAAATTGTGACCCAGATCTCGCAGATATTTCGATTCCAGCTAATGATGATGCTATAGCTTCAATCCGATTCATTCTTAACAAATTGGTATTTGCGATTTGTGAGGGTCGTTCTAGCTATATACAAGATTATTGATTAATAATAAGATAAATAAATTTTTAGATTTTTTTTGGGGGGGTTCATAGATTTATGTAATCGGTTATTATACCATTACAAAATTGTGCAAAAAGAAAAAAAAAAGATAAAAAGAACAAACAGAAATATTATGTGATGAGTAGGTATTCAAAATAGAAAATGAAAGTAAAAAAGGAAATGGTTGAATCAAAATAATTCCCTTTCAAGTTATATTTTTTTTATTTTAGAGGGCAGGGCAATATGAATGTTCTATTATGTTCCATGAACACATTAAACAGATTATACGATATATCTGCTGTGGAAGTAGGTCAACATTTCTATTGGCAAATAGGGGATTTTCAAGTGCATGCTCAAGTACTTATTACCTCTTGGGTTGTAATTGCTATCTTATTAGTTTCAACCATTCTAGTTGTTCGAAATCCGCAAACTATTCCTACTTCCGGTCAGAATTTCTTTGAATATGTCCTTGAATTCATTCGAGACGTGAGTAAAACTCAGATTGGAGAAGAATATGGTCCGTGGGTTCCTTTTATTGGAACTCTGTTTCTATTTATTTTTGTTTCGAATTGGTCAGGGGCTCTTTTGCCTTGGAAAATCATAAAGTTACCTCATGGAGAATTAGCTGCACCCACAAATGATATAAATACTACTGTTGCATTAGCTTTACTTACGTCAGTAGCATATTTCTATGCGGGTATTTCAAAAAAGGGATTGGCTTATTTTGGTAAATATATCCAACCAACTCCAATCCTTTTACCGATTAACATCTTAGAAGATTTCACAAAACCCTTATCGCTTAGTTTTCGACTTTTCGGAAATATATTAGCTGATGAATTAGTAGTTGTTGTTCTTGTTTCGTTAGTACCTTTAGTAGTTCCTATACCTGTTATGTTCCTTGGATTATTTACAAGCGGTATTCAAGCTCTTATTTTTGCTACTTTAGCTGCGGCTTATATAGGTGAATCCATGGAAGGACATCATTGACTAGTTATCGAAATAGTCTTTTTTTTTAGTTTAGCCCTTCACAAAGTATGTGCGGCTCACGATAATCTAATTAAGGAACATCAATAAAAAAATAGAAAGAAATCTTGAAAAATTTAAATAAAAATCAAAAGGATTATCCACAACCCCCCCCAAAAAGATGCAAGAAGGATAAGGTATAAATAAAATAACTATATGATTTAGTGTAAGATAATAATAAAACTGAAAAAATTACCAGGAATTGTAAAAAAATAAAGGGTAGGGTGAGAGGGTCGAACTAGGTGTATATCTAATCTAATCGCTATAAGACAACTCTTTCTTTTTTGGAGGTTTCAAAGAATGATTCTTGAATCCGATTGAATCTAAGACACAACTAATTGGTTTACGGTATGGAAGAAACACATGTATATGTCATATTAGATATTCACTAGTTATATATGACTATATATCTAAATTTGTCCTGCGACTACTCTAAATTTAGATGGGATTCAAAAAACAAAGCCCTTCCCTTTCATCTGTTGTAATTGTGAATTGAATTATGGAATGACTAAAAAAATGAAATAAAGAAAAAGAAAGAACGAAGAATTTCAAGAAAGTTTCGAAAATTTAAGATAAGAACAAAAATGGTATGTATTTACAAAAAACTACATGGGTAGAAACAAAAAAAAAAATCGAAGTAATTCAGTTTGAAATTTTGAATTACACTTCGACTAGATAAAGATAAATAGGAAGAATGAAATAAGAAATTCATAATTTCTTGGTTGATTATATTATTAACTATTTTTTTCTTTATTTTATTTGGAATAGGAGAAACTTATCATGAATCCAATTATTTCTGCTGCTTCTGTTATTGCTGCTGGGTTGGCCGTCGGGCTTGCTTCTATTGGACCTGGAGTTGGTCAAGGCACAGCTGCAGGGCAAGCTGTAGAAGGGATTGCGAGACAACCGGAAGCAGAGGACAAAATACGGGGTACTTTATTACTTAGTCTGGCTTTTATGGAAGCTTTAACTATTTATGGGCTGGTTGTAGCATTAGCGCTTTTATTTGCGAATCCTTTTGTTTAATCTTTTTTAAAAAATAGAAAAAGAAAAATACATATTCTTTGGACTTTCTTTGCTGCTCTTGCTTTTTTTTTTTGAAATTCTCTTAAGATTTCACCCCTACAATCTTTTCTTCATTCGGACAAGAACACGGGGGGCAGATTTATGGGGTGAGGGATTAACATACTGATTCGCCTTCTTCCTTCCCTTTTTTTATTTAGAAAGTTTTTAGAAAGTGTTGAAAACAACTAGAAATTTTGCAATTGACATAAGAACTAGTATCGAATTCTAATAAGTCTCATTCTTATGGGGAATCTTTCAATTGACTAACCAATTCAAAAGATAGAATATATTTATTCAAAAATATATTCTATCTTCTCTAATATTATAATTATAGAATCTTCTTCTTAATTAATATTCTGACTAATACTA